TATAGAATACATAGTTCTATAAAAGACTGTAAGTTGTTTTCTCAAAATCGGGTTCTGTTTGGGTTCTGGGTAGCGGCCCAAACAGATATACCAATAGGGATGAGGTAAGGCTTACTTATTAATTCCAGAACTACGAAAGTAAGAGGTCAGAAATCTTGGTATCCAAAGGTTCCTAAAGGACATTCCATTTTTGCTCCTAGGATTGAAGAAAAGATTATACGAAAGACTATCAAGACTTCCTAATTATCTTACACTACCTACCCTAACGTAGGGTCTACTGACTCTGTCTGGAATTAGATTGGATAGACTGATGGGAAATCAATTTAGGAGTTGTGGAAAGGACTGAAGATACTTTGTATCCATACTTACGAGAGACTCCGAGTACTCAAACATTCAATCAGGATGGTTGGTCGGCTCTTATCTTATAGAATAACAGAGTCAAAGTAAAAAAAAAAAAAAAAGATTTCTTTGGTCGTGTAAGGAGATTACAAAAAAAATGTATGTAATAATGGTAGTGATGTCTCCCCATTCTTTCACAGAAAGAAAGACAGTAAGGCTTAGATCAAATAGGAAATGTAGGTATCCAATAGATAGTTATCTATCTTGATGGTATATTTTTTTTTTATTTTTGCTTATGAAAGAAAGGTAACAAAACAAACAATAGGTCTTACTATTCCCACATGTTCCATTAGGAGCATTACTTTGCAATTTGCAAGGAAAAGGTGTGTGTATCATATTTTTACTTAATACTTCCCAATTCTACCAGAAATCCTATAAAGAATCTGTTACGAGTGGATTCATTGAATTGGTTCATCAATAGCCTTAAGTCAGAATCCTATTTTGACTCTGCGCCATTGATTCTACTATGATTATTGATCAATAATGGAATAATTCCTTCATAGAAATAGGAGATATAATTCACATGGATATAGTAAGTCTCGCTTGGGCTGCTTTAATGGTAGTCTTTACATTTTCCCTTTCACTCGTAGTATGGGGAAGGAGTGGACTCTAGGTATATTAATAATTGATTGAGTAATCGATTGAGTAATCGATTGAGTAATCGATTGAGTAATCGAATTGTATCAATTGTTTAATTGATCATTTTGCATTGATCGTTTTTCGAAGCTTTATTTTTAAAAAGCTTGTCTCTCTTTCAAAATTATACTGGAAAGACAATAATGAATAATAACCATTCGATCAAACAACGAATGATTCCTATAGTTTAGTTGTATTTCAAAACTCAAATCTACGCATGATAGGAAATTTTTTCCAACCGAATTCCTCCTAAATATTCTGTTTGGATAAACCTGTTCTTACCAGAATTATGGATATTACAACGAGAAAAAACCAATCCCTAGTTTTTTCTTTATTTGTTTCTCTCTTTCTTTACTTTCACTGTTCTAAGAACAAATCGTTCTGCTATTAGATTACGACGATACTTACTTTCTACTGGAAGTGACTAGTGGTTGTCCAAAGAGGTTCTACACATAATAAAATTAGATCTTTCTTCCGCTGAGTGATCCACCACATATCATACATTTAACATTTTAGACTCCTAGAGATTTTTTTATGCTTTTTTGACTCATCTCATGTCATGTTTAAGCATGAAAAATGGTCCGAGTCCCCTTTACTAATCTACTTCCTTTCAAAATCTGAAGAAGTTACCATAGAACTTCGTAAATGATCTGTTAATGGCTCAATCAATGACTTCTTGGGATGGGAAATCAAAAAAATTCCTTGGTTTTGTTTTCTTTTGCTATAGTATAGGAATATACTATTCTTCCTCTATTGATTCTTTTGATGGATCCCGGAACCTATATATAAAATTATAAGAAACCTAGGAATTAGAAGAATTGGCCTTCGATTATTTTGGGTTGATCGAAATCGAGTGGATGTAGCGAAAAAAAGAAATAGAATTAGACTGCTATTTCGATGTACTAGTCTACTATTTAGATTAGATGTACATCTAATACATCATATACATACATATTGTAAATTGATCTATATAAACCCTCCATTTAGATAAAGTCTATATCTGTATACAATACAACTTTATATGATAATATCATTGTATACAATATTAGATAATATAAAATACTCTAAAGTGTGGTAGAAAGGACTATATATAGTCCTTTCTACCACACTTTATGATTCCAACCAGATCATTTCATTTAAGACTTGGAATTTTCTTTTAATTTTAATCCCTTTCTTTCATTTCTTCAATCATTGAAAAAAGGATTGATAAGAACTAATAATTCAGATTCAAATTAATCATTTTGACTGACTGTTTTTACGTAGATAATAAGTAAAAAAGCAGTAGGAACTAGAATGAACAGTGCAGTAGCAATAAATGCGAGAATATTGACTTCCATAATTTCATTATTTATTTATTTTTTTCTTCGCAATAACTCGGGATGTAATCCCATAGAGATGAGAAATTTAACTCCTGTAAATTCATTGGGATGAATTGATCCTGATGATACTGAATAGGATCAATATTATGAATAACAATATCTGATCTATCAAATCGATTCATCGTCGAGAATTGAATAGTATAACATGGGAAGATCCTTTATCCATACTAATTACGAAATGGGATTTTTTATTGGATCAGGAATCCCATTGGATTTTTCATCCTCTTCCACTTTTTCTTTTCTATAACCTACTGTCTTCCTTATCTTATACAACTCTCCTTCCTGTGTATTATACTTACAATTATGAGGTATTATATGACCGGTATTCTATGGGTCACACACAGACCCAAACGAGGTGAGATGGAAAAAAAGGGATTAAATAAAAAAGATCAAATATTCCAACAAATTTACTGAAAAGGGTCCTTGCTCGGTCTTTTCTTTTATTTTATTAGTATCCTCTTTCTTGTATTTATTTGTACTGGAATGCATACATCAAAAATGATGTCTGCAATTTGAATGAGAATGAGATAGATTGTTTACAATTAGTCATTGAGGATACACAAACAAAGTCAGAACTAGAAAAGGTGTGGTTTAACCTGAAAAGTACTCTGTCGGGGTAATTATGTTAAGTTCATTGTCCATCGTACAATAAACGAATACCATTTTTGTATGTACTCCCGGTAAAATAGGATCACTCTACTCCATTTCATTGATCAAGAACAATCGAAAAAGAAAGTAAGACGAGGATGGTATCTCTAAAAATACTGAATATAGTAATACCACCAATTGTACTAATGTACATATGATATGTCTCTCCTTTATCAATCGGGAGTAGTGGAAAGATTTGAAATTCCCGTATCCATATTTGTGTGATGATAAATGCGAAATAAAAAACAAAAGAAATAAGGATCCCCACTGGGGATTAGATCTTGCTTCCTGTCCCCCTTTTCCGTGAAAAGAGAGAGATAAATTGATAAATTCACCGGATCCTAGTTCGGGACTGACGGGGCTCGAACCCGCAGCTTCCGCCTTGACAGGGCGGTGCTCTGACCAATTGAACTACAATCCCAGCGAAGTGTATGGCATACATATTCTTAATCTTACATATTCTTAATGTAATCATAAGAACATTCTAGTCCTAGTCGTCGTATTGTAAGAAAGACAGGAATGATATACTGATATCATATCCACATATAATATGGGCTATAGTGAGAGTGACACAGATTACTAGTAACCAATAATTATTTTACGGCCAAAAGTGGATAATCAATCAGAAAAAAGAACTAAACTTTTTTGTTTGCTTTTCATGATACTTTACTTAATTAAGTAAAGTATCATGAATTAGATCCTTAGAAAGATCAGAAAGAGAAAAATAGGGATAGAGAAAAAAAATTGATTCTTTCTCTTTATTTCTACGGATTAGGCATTTCCATTTATGGAAGACAAATTGGTTATATCATATTCATGGAGCGGTGAATTATTGGGCCGAGCTGGATTTGAACCAGCGTAGACATATTGCCAACGAATTTACAGTCCGTCCCCATTAACCACTCGGGCATCGACCCAGGAAGAATTCATTCTAGGCTTATCGATAATCTATGATCAACTTCCTTTCATAGTACCCTACCCCCAGGGGAAGTCGAATCCCCGCTGCCTCCTTGAAAGAGAGATGTCCTGAACCACTAGACGATAGGGGCATATACGCCCGACCATCATCATACTATGATAATAGTATGAGCAGTTTTTTGGAATTGTCAATATAGTCTAATGGTATGACTAGATCCAAAAAATCTTTCCTACTTTCTTTTATGTTATGATTTTTTAGAATTTTTTTCAAAAATTCTAAATAATAATCTTATTTTGGAGTAAATCCAATTTATTGTTCCTGAATGAACTCCTATGCATATACGTATATATTATGTACATATAGTACATATATACATATATGCAGTAGACTCATAATGAAAAAAAAAATGGCTAATTCATGAATTGAATAAAACGGCCCTTTTAACTCAGTGGTAGAGTAACGCCATGGTAAGGCGTAAGTCATCGGTTCAAATCTGATAAAGGGCTTTTTTTTCCACTAAACTCAAGTTTTAGCCTTCGTTTTTCAGCGGAAAATATCTCTATTATTTTTTCTAAAAAGAAAAGGATAACCACCATTATAACGAATTCTTATTATTCTGACTTTGAGTTAGGAAGTTGAACATTTATTGATTAGCAAAATGAATAATTGCACGTATTAGGAGTAGTCCACCTGTAGTGACATAGTAGTCCTCCTCATGTCTCATTATTCACAAATTTTTTGTCCTGGGACATAACAGAAATATTCTATAATACTCTATATATACAATTCCTATTATTAATCGACAAACCAAGGTGTTCTTATTTCTCCAATGTTCTTATAACACCCACTATCAAATTCTAAATAAAGAAAAAGTAAGTGGACCTGACCCATTGAATGATGACTATATCAGCTATTCTGATATTTAAATTCGATATAGATTAAATTGTATAAGCAGATTTATTTTTATTTACTTAGACCACGCAAAGCAAGAATTTGTCAATATTTACGATTTAATCTTC